TGGATAATTGAATAATTATTAATAAAAAAATAAAGGAATCCCATTTTAATTAGGTATTACGTGTACAACTATAGGGGGTCTGGTCTTTAACGACCTATCTATTGAATCATATATGTTTTCTTTTTTACAATAAAAAATATTACAATAAATAAAAAGGAGGATTTTCAATGCGAGATTTAAAAACATATCTCTCCGTGGCACCAGTACTAAGTACGCTATGGTTTGGGGCTTTAGCGGGTCTATTAATAGAGATTAATCGTTTTTTTCCGGATGCGCTAACATTCCCCTTTTTTCATTCTAGTTAATAACATAGTAAGGAATGAAGAAGATTAAAGATAGAATCAAATATCTGTGACTAATCCCTTCTCCTATTTTCTCTTTTTTCCCTTTTTTTTTTAGAATTCAAATAAGGAAATAAGGGAGGAAAGGGAAAAAAAAAAGTCTCTTTAACATCTGGGAAATTGGGGGTCCAATTCGAATTTAATTTCAATTTTATTTCAATCAATATTCCTAAATATAATAAAAGAATGGAAGTAGAATAGAAATGCGGGTTGAAGGTCTAAGTAAAGAATATTATCCAAGATATTTAAATCAAAAATGAAATATTCTATTTCGATTTGAAATAAAATTTAGAAATCTTCTGCCCTTTACTTATTCGTCCTTTACTTATTCGTTTTGAATCAAAAATTGAAAAGTTGAGTAAATCAAAAATTAAAAGGAGGTTCATGGCCAAGGGTAAAGATGTTCGAGTAACGGTGATTTTGGAATGTACCAGCTGTGCCCGAAACAACGTTAATAGGGTATCAACGGGCATTTCCAGATATATTACTCAAAAGAACCGCCACAATACACCTAATCGATTAGAATTGAGAAAGTTCTGTCCGTATTGTTATAAGCATAAGATTCATGGGGAGATAAAGAAATAGATCTAATTGAGTACCTGTATATTACCCCTTCAAGTAAGGCAAGTAAGGGAAGGGGGTGAAGTAAGGGAAGGGGGTGGCATTCTATCTATATCTATCTATAATTCAAAATTAAATCGAATAGAACAATTCTATATAAATAGAAATCTAAATCGAAAAAAATCCTATTTTAATTTTGAATTAAAATGAATTCAAATTAAGAAATAGAATTTTAAAGAAAAAGAATAAAATTAAATAATAAAACAAACCATGGATAAATCCAAGCGACCTTTTCTTAAATCAAAACGACCTTTTCGTAGGCGTTTGCCTCCTATTCAATCGGGGGATCAAATTTCTTATAGAAATATGAGTTTAATTAGTCGATTTATTAGCGAACAGGGAAAAATCTTATCGCGACGAGTGAATAGATTGACCTTGAAACAACAACGTTTAATTACTATGGCTATAAAACAAGCTCGTATTTTATCTTTGTTACCCTTTCTCAATAATCAGAAACAATTTGAAAAAACCGAGTTAACCGATAGAACTACAGGTCTTAGAACCAGAATTAAAAGGGTTTACTCTTGAATGATAATTTCAATCCAAACTCAAAGACAAGATTGGTTCTTTTCCGAGAATCCAGATGTGTCGTATGAAAAAAAAAAAGAATTTGAGAAAGTTTTTTGTATTGAACGTGTTCATTCATTTTGACTACTTTTTTATCTTAATCTTTTCTATTCTACCTTCCCGGAGACTGAACTCCGGGAAAACACGTTTACAATATTCCAGCAGATTCCTTCTAATCTACTTCTTTTGTGATCTCATTGTAAATCATAAAAAAACAATTCCTGTTTGATATGGCTATTTGTGCAAGTATTTTACGATTAAGAATCAACTGTCTCTTGTACAGATCATGTATTAATCGACTATAACTATAGAATATTCCACTCTCACGAATTATTGCGTTTATACGAGTGATCCACAGACGACGAAACTCTCTCTTTTTAATATCCCGATCCCTATGAGCTGAAAACAAAGCTCTTATTCTCTGTTGAGTAATAGTTCGAGTAAGTCTTGAATGGGCCCCTCGAAAGCTTGATGCAAATAAACGAATTTTTGTTCTACGTCTTCGAGCTATATATCCACGTCTAATTCTAGTCATTGAATAGATGAAACTTTCACGAATAACTAATTGATTTGTTCTCTTTCAGTTATTCTTTTAACACCTCCTAATCTATTAATAACAAAACGGATTTTTCCAATGTATAAACTAGAAATTCCAATGGCTTTGGCTACTATAACCTTCCTAACCACGATTTTTTTATTTCAATGCGAAATAAGAAAGAAATTTTATTTTTTTAGAGGTGTCAAAAATAAAAATATAGCAAATAAAAAATATAAAATGGATAAAGAAATAGTGTAGTGGGTTCCATCGTTTCTATGGTAACTTCTTAAACGGTGAGGTCTTCTCTATACACCGGAGCCTTCACTTCATTTAATCCAGGTTATTGGTAACTTGTATAGTTCATCCTCTTTTGCTCTACCCATGAATTATCCAGTAATAGTCCTTTCACAACGAAACCCATCTATACAGTAACAGTATTTAATTAGGAAAGTTAGCTGGGTAGCTGACCCTTTATAGTCCGTTCTTAACAGAGTAGGGTCGTAATCTTTATGCTTAAAAAATTCCTCCGCTTAATGGATAATCATTTTATACCAATGGAGAATTGCTTCTCATCTTACATTGCGGTAATTTGATTTGCACCAATGGAAGCCATAAAATTCATACACAATGCAGGAATATGAAAGGGGTTTTTTGTTTCTTTGTTTTCGATAAATAATAAATAGAAAAAAAAAGGCCCCCTCCTCGATTCTATCCTATTTACCTTACCGGTACTCATCATTGATATTGGCACCTTGTTTTTTTGTTTTTGTACCGGCTCATTATATGATCGAAACGAGTCGCGCATACACCCGAGTACATGTTCCTCGTCGTTGAGGACATCCCCTAAGAGCGGGGGATTTAGTGACATTTCTGATTGGCTGTCTTGTATTTCTAATAAGTTGTTTAATAGTTGGCATGTTGAATTGGATACATAATAGACTGGTTTAGATTGATCCTAACCGGATGATTATGAATTATGTCTATTTCTCTTAAAATAAACAGTAAGTTAATAAATATTAAACGCAGTTAAAAAATTTCCAATCACGAATTTGCGTGAATTACATGTTATTTTCATTTAACCGCTACAAGATCAACAATTCCATAAGCTTGTGCTTCTGTTGCTGACATAAAAACGTCTCTTTCCATGTCTTCGGATACAACCCATAGGGATTTGCCCGTTTTTTGTCCATAAACCCTTGTGATGGTTTCGCGCAGTTTCAACAGTTCTTCCGCTTCCAGGATAAACTCTCCCGTCTGTGCTTCATAAAACGAACTAGCAGGTTGATGGATCATTACCCTGATAATAGTAAATAGTAATAGAATTAAAAAGTTTTTCTAGCTTACATGATGAAGCGGATAGAAAATAAAGATAAAGAATAGAATAATATGAAAAAGATCGAATTGAACAACCGTACAGGCATCCCTCTTGCATATGCATACGGCTCTGCACTAAGATTAACCTAACTTGGCCTCTTTATTGAAAAAAGAAAGAGAAAAATAGAATATATCATACCCAGGTGGTTAAATGATCAAATAGCCGTCCTTCCTTTCGGAATATGTCTAAAATACTATGATGGCTCCGTTGCCTTCTATCTTAATTATCTTAAATTTGATTTGTTTTGGATGTGATTCGGCAATCCCAAAGTTTCTTTTTGTTCCAATCAAAGAAAAAATATTTTTTTTGCGCACCTCTTGGATTCTTTTCTTTTGATAACATGAATATTGTTAAGAGCCTTTTAGTGTGATAGTGTGAACAAAAAAGGTTTGTGACGCTAAACCCAACTCCCAATTATAAAATGGAGAAGACCCTTTAATCTCATACTACTCTCTCGATACATAATCTAAATCTAATGTTTTTCAAAAGAATCAAAAAATTTATAATATCGAATGCAAAGTGCCATGCTATTATTGCTTACTATTTCCTAGGGCGAAGGCACAGTCTTCCCTTTTTTCTTAAAAAAAATCTCATTGGCGCCAAGCGTGAGGGAATGCTAGACGTTTGGTAATTTCCCCCCCGACCAGGATAAAAGATCCCATTGACGCGGCTAACCCCATGCATATTGTATGAACATCTGGTCGCACAAATTGCATAGTATCATAAATAGCTACTCCGGGTATTACCCACCCGCCGGGAGAGTTTATAAACAAATAAAGATCCTTGTTATCATCTTCAATACTGAGATATATCATAAGACCAATAAGTTGATTTGAGATCTCGCTATCAACTGCTTGTCCTAAAAAAAGTAATCTTTCTCGATAAAGTCGATTAATTAGGGTACAATTGTATCCCTTCGGAATCGTACACGCACCTTTTGATGCATACGGTTCAAAAAAATCTCAAAAACAAAAAAAGAATCAATGTATGGATTCCAGACCTCAAAAAAAAGATTTTATTCTTGAATAAAGACAAGTTTTACTGCTTTCTTTTTCTTATAATTCTAATAAATAAAAAGTTACTAAATTTTTTGAATTAACTTCTCATTGATGTATTGTTTCATCAACCAACCCCGATGATATTTTCTTGTTCCTGAGTGAGTCTCTTTTCTCTTTTTAGGTTTATGCTCTACTCTGGGTAAAGATTGACTCGATTTTGATTTGCACATATAGGACAAATATTGTTATTACCGTTTTCTTTTTTTATGACTTTCTGCTTATTTTTTCAATTCCGTTTATACGTTCTACCAAGTTTTGATTATATAGTTTGAAATCAACCCACAGATATTCCACATAGGAATCGTTTAGGATCGAACTAGGAATCGTAGATATATTACTAATTGAGTTGGGTTTTTCTAAACAGAGCCTGAATAATTTATTTTTTTTTAGTTCAACCAAGCCAACCATAAATCATTGTAATTGAGAATAATAAATAGTAATATGGATCCTCTCAAAACGGATCAAATTGCACTTCACGCTCCAAATTTTTTATGATTTAATGACTCCTTCTTGGGCGAAACGGAGGATATCTCGATTGAGGAGAGAACGGGTAAATCCCATATGACCCAGTATATCTGACAAGTCGCACTATACGTCGACCCAAGATGCATCTCCCTCTCCAGGGCTTCGGAAAGGTACTTTTGGAACACCAATAGGCATTTGCTTAAAGAAAAAAACTAAGTAATATATTTCACTTTGATGTAAAAACGTAAGAATATGATTTTATTGTGTTTATAATTTTTAAATATTAGCTTTTATCGGATTTCTTTTTTGCATAGATTACAAAAAGTTAGAAAGAAAAAAAGAAGGAATAAAGTTAAATTAGTAAGAATCGGGTGATGAGTAGATATGTATGTATTTGCTACTCGAAAATGTTATTCAACCCCATTGCATATTGATACTTATCGAGTATAGAATAAATCTGCTTCTTTTTGTTCCTATGAACATAATTATTCCGTAGAATAGAAAAAGAATAACTATTAACTCCCGTTCTTAAATAATTTATAATTTACTGAATAGCGAGGATCGATAGGATAGTCACAGTAGAGTCTTTTCTAATGCAATAAAGTTACGTAGTGTCTATCTATCTTTGATAAACTATCTTTGATAAAGGATAAAGGGGAATTTCTATGGGTTTGCCTTGGTATCGTGTTCATACTGTTGTATTGAATGATCCCGGCCGATTGCTTTCTGTTCATATAATGCATACGGCTTTGGTTGCTGGTTGGGCTGGTTCGATGGCTCTCTATGAATTAGCAGTTTTTGATCCTTCTGATCCTGTTCTTGATCCAATGTGGAGACAGGGTATGTTCGTTATACCCTTCATGACTCGTTTAGGAATAACCAATTCATGGGGCGGTTGGAGTATTACAGGAGGAACTGTAACGAATCCGGGTATTTGGAGTTATGAAGGTGTAGCTGGGGCACATATTATGTTTTCTGGTTTATGCTTTTTGGCAGCTATCTGGCATTGGGTGTATTGGGATCTCGAAATTTTTTTTGATGAACGTACAGGAAAACCTTCTTTGGATTTACCCAAGATCTTTGGAATTCATTTATTTCTTTCAGGAGTGGCTTGCTTTGGGTTTGGTGCATTTCATATAACAGGTTTGTACGGTCCTGGAATATGGGTGTCCGATCCTTATGGACTAACTGGAAAAGTACAACCTGTAAGTCCCGCATGGGGCGTAGAAGGTTTTGATCCTTTTATTCCGGGAGGAATAGCCTCTCATCATATTGCAGCAGGTACATTGGGCATATTAGCAGGTCTATTCCATTTGAGTGTCCGCCCGCCACAACGTCTATACAAAGGATTGCGTATGGGAAATATTGAAACCGTACTTTCCAGTAGTATAGCTGCTGTCTTTTTTGCAGCTTTTGTTGTTGCTGGAACTATGTGGTATGGTTCCGCAACTACTCCGATTGAATTATTTGGGCCCACTCGTTACCAGTGGGATCAGGGATACTTTCAGCAAGAGATATATCGAAGAGTTAGTACGGGGCTGGCAGAAAATCAAAGTTTAGCAGAAGCCTGGTCGAAAATTCCTGAAAAATTAGTTTTTTATGATTACATCGGAAATAATCCGGCGAAGGGAGGATTATTCAGGGCGGGCTCGATGGATAACGGGGATGGAATAGCAGTTGGATGGTTAGGGCATCCCATCTTTAGAGATAAGGATGGTCGTGAACTTTTTGTACGTCGTATGCCTACCTTTTTTGAAACATTTCCCGTTGTTTTGGTAGATGGCGACGGAATTGTTCGAGCGGATGTTCCTTTTCGAAGGGCAGAGTCAAAGTATAGTGTTGAACAAGTTGGTGTAACTGTTGAGTTCTACGGTGGTGAACTCAACGGAGTCAGTTATAGCGACCCTGCTACTGTGAAAAAATATGCTAGACGCGCTCAATTGGGTGAAATTTTTGAATTAGATCGTGCTACATTGAAATCCGATGGTGTTTTTCGTAGCAGTCCAAGGGGTTGGTTTACTTTTGGACATGCTTCATTTGCTTTGCTCTTCTTCTTTGGACACATTTGGCATGGTGCTAGAACCCTGTTCAGAGATGTTTTTGCTGGTATTGATCCGGATTTGGGTGCTCAAGTCGAATTTGGAGCATTCCAAAAACTTGGAGATCCAACTACAAGAAAACAAGCAGTCTGATATAACACTACTTTGGTTTCTTTCGTCTCTATTTTCTTTTTGGAATTTTTCCTAGGGGTCAGAGAAACCTTGATCACTACTTTTTTGCTCGTGTTCCTTCTTTATTTTTTATCCGGTAGATGGTCCTCCACAAATAAACAAATACAAATAAAAGGGAACAAACAGGTATGAAAGCTATAATTGTAAACTGCGATCGAATCTATGGAAGCACTAGTTTATACATTCCTCTTAGTGTCGACTTTAGGAATAATTTTTTTTGCTATCTTTTTTCGAGAACCGCCTAAAGTTCCAACTAAAAAGATAAAATGATTTTTCAGTATCTCAATTGACGTAATGAGCCTCGCAATGTTTTGAGGCTCATTACGTCAACTAGTCCCCATGTTCCTCAAATGGATCTCTTAGTTGTTGAGAAGGTTGCCCAAAAGCGGTATATAAGGCATACCCTGTAAAACTTACAAGTAAACCAGATAGAAAGATGGCTACTAGGGTTGCTGTTTCCATTCTTATAAAATTTCAAAACCTCAATGGATCCATGATAAGATCATTTATTTACAACTACAACGGAATGGTATACAAAGTCAACAGATCTCATCAATGAATACAATAGGATTTATGACTACACAAACTGTTGAGAACGGTGGTTCAAAGCGAACGTCTGCAGGGTCTTTATTAAAACCCTTGAATTCGGAATATGGTAAAGTAGCCCCTGGGTGGGGAACAACTCCTTTGATGGGCGTCGCAATGGCTCTTTTTGCCATCTTTCTATCTATTATTTTGGAGATTTATAATTCTTCCGTTTTATTGGATGGAATTTCAATGAATTAGGTCTATAAGAATTGTAAAGTCATACAAAAGGAATCATTTCGAGCTCGTATTTTGAGCCCATTATACTTTGTTTTGGGAGTTTGACTGCGGAATTTTTTTTTGTTTTTGTATTTCCGGGATATGAGTGTGTGACTTGTTATAATCGATCCTATTGATAGTACAGAGTGTGGCTCTGTCATCTTCATAGAGATGGGTCTCCTTCGTCGGATATTTATTCTAGTATCTGGAACACGGAATATATGAAATCGATTAAGAAATATTTGAACTATGATTCATACCTAATGTTCAGATCTCCTATCCGGATTCCAAAAAATTTTAAAATGGAAGTCTTTGAAATTTTAGGCATTCTATCTATTTATGGAATGGGTGATAGTCGAAGGGTTCTTACTCAGGGAATCCTTGACTTAACTTAGGTTTTTTTATTGAATCGTCGAGGTTCTAGTATGAATCTGAGGTTTTAATCAATTCATAGGTTTCTTAACAAGAGAATTCCTATCAATACAATAAAAAAATATGAAAATCCACATTATACACAAAAACAAATTCAAAAGGAAATAGGAAAAGAGTGGATTCAAGAGGCACGTAAGGATTAACATAAAGACGACTTAGCCAACTTGAAATTTTGGTAGTATCACCGCAAACAACGAAGAGCTTTCGGATTTTTCTTATTTACTAAAGGTCAGAAAAGATTGAATCTTTGATTTAAAATAAAAAGGTTTCAAACTTTTATTATATATCCGTTGCAATTAGGATTTGGGTGTTTTTGCTTGAGCTGTATGAGATGAAAGTTTCATATACGGTTCTCGGAGGGGGAGTTCCGCCTATCTCAATAAAGTCTATGATTGGTTCGAAGAACGTTTAGAGATTCAGGCGATTGCAGATGATATAACTAGTAAATATGTTCCTCCACATGTCAATATATTTTATTGTTTAGGGGGAATTACGCTTACTTGTTTTTTAGTACAAGTCGCTACAGGATTTGCTATGACTTTTTACTACCGTCCGACGGTTACTGAGGCTTTTGCTTCTGTTCAATACATAATGACTGAAGCTAATTTTGGTTGGTTAATTCGATCAGTTCATAGATGGTCGGCAAGTATGATGGTCCTAATGATGATTCTTCATGTATTTCGTGTGTATCTTACCGGTGGATTTAAAAAACCTCGTGAATTAACTTGGGTTACAGGTGTGGTTCTCGCTGTATTGACTGCATCTTTTGGCGTAACTGGTTATTCCTTACCTTGGGACCAAATTGGTTATTGGGCAGTGAAAATTGTAACAGGTGTACCCGAAGCAATTCCTATAATAGGATCACCTTTGGTAGAATTATTGCGTGGAAGTGCTAGTGTGGGACAATCTACTTTGACTCGTTTTTATAGTTTACACACTTTTGTATTGCCCCTTCTTACTGCCGTATTTATGTTAATGCACTTTCCAATGATACGTAAACAAGGTATTTCTGGTCCTTTATAGATTTATAGAAAAGATATTTGATAGAAATTTGGAATGAATCATTTATCCATTTATCGCTTGGGGGAGTACTATTTCATTGCTATAAATATGGATTATTGAGAATAAGACATGTCTTTTGATCTTTCCCCTTCAACTATTCCTGTCAAATAAATCAAAAAATTGATAATAAAATAGAATAAAATAGTTAGGGAGTTGAAGGGAATTCTCTGAGGAGAAAATGGATTATGGGAGTGGGTGACTTGAACTATTAATTAGTCTGTGTAGATATATGTCTGCTACATTGTCATTGGCATTTACAACTAAATGTGTCTTTGTTCCAACCTTGGCGTAAGTTCTATACAGAGGATAGGCTGGTTCGCTAAAAGAGAATGCTTTATATGATCAGATCCGAATCATGTTGTACATGAGCAGGCTCCGTAAGATCCGTTATAATAGAAATAACAGAAATATTATTTTTATTATCTATTCTAAAAGAATAAGTGAACTTGATAAAAGAGAATATAGAGTTTATCTAGTTTACTTATTTTTTCTATTTAATAGTAGGT